AATTGATAAGTCTGGCATTCCCAGCCCACCAAGCAAAGCCGGTGGTTTCTTGGTCACGACCAGCTAAAACGAAAGTTCCATTAAAGAGCGTTTCCACGTGGTAGAACCTCCTCAGGGAATATAAGATTTTCATGAGGCTGATCCTGAGCTGCCATCCACGCACGAATACCCTCATTTAAAAGAATATTTTTGGTGTAGAAAGTCTCAAATTCAGGATCTTCCGCTGCACGGATTTCCTGGGAAACGAAGTCATAGGCACGTAAGTTCAGAGCCAGGCCAACTACGCCAATAGCACTCATCCATAAACCGGTGACGGGTACAAATAGCATAAAGAAATGTAACCAACGTTTATTGGAAAAAGCAACACCAAAGATTTGGGACCAAAAGCGGTTCGCAGTAACCATTGAATAAGTTTCTTCAGCTTGAGTTGGGTTAAAAGCGCGGAAAGTATTTGCACCATCACCGTCCTCGAATAGAGTGTTTTCTACGGTCGCCCCATGAATCGCGCATAGCAGAGCCGCGCCTAATACTCCGGCAACTCCCATCATATGAAATGGGTTCAACGTCCAATTATGAAATCCTTGGAAGAAGAGGATGAATCGAAATATCGCTGCTACGCCAAAACTCGGCGCAAAGAACCAACCAGATTGTCCCAGTGGATAAATAAGGAATACAGAAACAAAAACAGCGATTGGACCAGAGAATGAGATTGCATTATAAGGCCGCAATTGAACAGATCGAGCAAGTTCAAATTGGCGTAACATGAAACCTATTAGTGCAAAAGCCCCGTGGAGAGCAACAAAAGTCCATAGACCGCCTAATTGACACCAACGAGTAAAATCTCCTTGTGCTTCCGGGCCCCATAGTAGCAACAAAGAGTGTGCTAAACTATTGGCAGGGGTAGAAACTGCTGCGGTTAAGAAATTACAACCTTCCAAATAGGAACTAGCCAATCCATGGGTATACCAAGAAGTTACAAAAGTTGTCCCTGTAAACCAACCCCCTAAAGCAAAATAAGCACAAGGAAAGAGCAATAGGCCAGACCATCCGACAAAAACGAAACGGTCCCTTCGTAACCAGTCGTCCATACTATCAAATAGATCATTTTCTTCTTTAGGAATTCTACCAAGGGCTATAGTCATAGTGATCCTCCTATTCAATTACTTCAACCATTTCCGAGCACCTCATATCACTTCCAAGGCATATGATAGTTTGATTATCTGTGAACGATTTCTTTCTCGTTCAATGCCCTTTTTCAATGGTCTCGAAGATAGAAATTTTTTCATTTTTATCTATGGAGTCACAACCGAGGTCGTGGTAAATCCATCAATTTGATTCGATTTGTTTTTCTTATACTCCTTATACTATAGAAATAAATATTTGAATTCAGCATTATTCCATGACTCCTATTTAAAAGCCGATCTTTTAAGGGAAAAATGAAAATAAAAGTAACCCCTCTTTTCCCATTCGCTCTCTATTGCATGGGTGGAAGAACAAAAATAGAGGATTCTGAAAAAAAGGACTTTCGAAATCAATTTTTATGTGTAGCGGAAAGGGGTTGCGATTTCTTCTTATTCCTATAGAACATCTACTAACAAGAATATAAATAGTAAATAGCGCAAAATTCTTGTCTTGCGCGGTCTAAGTCTAAGGAAATACAAAAAATCCGTTTATACAATTTCATCTACATTGAATTTAAATATCAGAATAGCGGATAGAGGCATCATTCAAGGAGTCAGGTCTACTTACTTTATCCTTCTTTCCAATTTTATGGTGGATTTGATAAGAACCCTTTTTGCTTTCTTGATAAATAATTAACAAAAAAAGCGTTTTTCCTTTTTTATATAACCTGCTTGTTTTATTATAACAAGTCCTATATGGAAATGCCCGCTAAAGAGAAAATCTATCTGATTGTCTCTCGGCCAATATCGATTTTTAGAAAGAAAAAGCAAGAATTTTCTTCGTTTTTTTATTAACATTAAGAAAAAGGAATATAATTAAAATGGAATTGGCAATATAATTTTTATAGACTTTTGAAAGAAAAAAGAAGGGTTTTTTGCAATCGTTATTTCTTGCCTCTGTCATATCACGGAAACCTTTCGATTTGGAACGGGGAGAGATGGCTGAGTGGACTAAAGCGGCGGATTGCTAATCCGTTGTACAATTTTTTTGTACCGAGGGTTCGAATCCCTCTCTTTCCGCTCCCTCGGATCATTTGGGACTTTCGAATTGGAAGGAATTCTGACCCCCGGATTTTCTCATAGATAAATGTACGAAACAAATCCAATTTGTAAGAAAAAATTCTAAAAAAATTTGAATTTTTACTCCTCACGCCCAGGATTACGTCCTGGGTCATTGGATAAGAATCCAAAGATAAAGAGGGAAACAAAGAATATCACTACTGTATAAACAAAAAGTTTGAGAGTAAGCATTACATAATCTCCAAGATTTTTTTTTAAGGAATAGATTACCAGTTTTTCCTTACCACACAGATCTACTAGGATGGGTTTTGTTTATTTTGATATCTAAGCAAAAAAGAATTCTTGCAATTTTTTTCAAGAATTCTTTTATAATAAGCACTCTTATCAATAACAAAAATTGGGTTAGGTATTGTGTAGGTACCTAAAGGTACCTGCTCAACGTAGGTGCAGGGGGGTAGAAAGGCTGATCCAAATTTATTGCTGCAGCTGCAGCTATCCATTCAATGTAGAAGAATTTTCATTTTAGAATTGAAGGTTCATAATATAAGAATATAAACCTTCTCGGTTTTTACCTACTTTTAGAATTTTTTAGAATGAATACATCATTCAATTTTGCAGACAGAGTAGTAAAGATTTCATCGAAAACTTACAGCAGCTTGCCAAACAAAAGCTAATAGAAAAAAGAATAGAGGTATGACAGGCATAACATCTACGATTGGGTTGAAAATAGCATAAGCTTCGGGCAATTTGGCAAAGAAAAAGCTAGTTGGATAAAGAACAGAATTAAAACAGATACAGGTTAAACTAAGTATATTAGGCATAACAAGCATTTCGTTCTTCTAGAGTAAATAATTAGATTTTGATTGAGTTATTTTTCTAAGGGAAAAAGGAAAAGGCAGATTCAAAATCCTTTTTTCTTCGGACTTTCCCAAACACAAAATACCTCCTTGTATTCGCACTCTCAAATGAGAATGGAAGAAATTCGACTTTCATATAATATCTTAATAGAATTCCATGTAATGATCAATGCATTTTTTTGATTCTATATTATCCGCATGTCTAGAATACTAGCAAGAGAATATCTCCCATTTTTCTGTAATTAAAGTGGGATTGACGAATAACAAATAAACAGAATAGTGTTTATTAGTGTCGCATAAAACCCGAAATGGGGCGTGGCCAAGTGGTAAGGCAGCGGGTTTTGATCCCGTTACTCGGAGGTTCGAACCCTTCCGTCCCAGATTATTTCTGATGAAACAAAAGATGAAATCATATTGTACTCCGTACGAGACAAAAGTTTAGTAATATGAACTCTTAGTTTAGATGCATTTCTAAGCATTCATTTTCTTTCTCAGAAAACAAAATCGAGTGTTAAGTCCAGTCAAATTGAATATCCTTATTTTCATGAAAAAATTGGGTCTATCAGTTACAACTCATAATTTGTTTTGAAATTTGAACTTCTTAGATAAACTTTATGCTCCATATCTATGATATGGGAGTTCTTACATGATACATTTGACATCCAATGTGAAAGATAAAGAAGGACCCCTATTTCTTTTCCCAAAACTAAAGAACTTAAAGTAAATAAATTATCTAATTTGCAAATTTCTAAATAAGAGAGAGATTCATAACCTTTATGATAGAGATATATTTTTATTCTATTATATTATTAGCGAAAAAGGGTCTTTTTTACTTCTTTTTTTTGATATTCGAGTCGAATAAGTACGAGAATTCTATAACTACCAAAAACTTTCAATCTTTTAATTGGAAAAGTTTATTTAGTTAATTGTTTTTGTTACGGAAAAATATATTACTAATATAATTCTAATATAGTAATTAAATAAATTAAACTTTTTTGGAAGTTGATAATTTATTTATTGGGGAAGAGTCGATCCTTCTCTTCTCACTTCAAGATTGATCATCTCGAGTCCTCCGTTGAGGATCGAAATTTACTAATAAATAAGTCTTAAGCAAACTTGTTTATTCTTCTTTTTTCGAACTATGTTTCATTCATATGATAGAATATGGGTTTAAATAAAAAGGATCTTTGCGGGGGCTTCCCCGATAAATACCTTATTTCTTTTATCCATATTTCACCATAGATAGCAAGTTTGAATTAGTATACAAAAAACTAAACCAATGACTATTCATGATTCCATCCATATTGGATCAATTCCCTATACTACTTTGCAATGAAAAGAGGAATGTTTGTTATGGTAAAACTTCGTTTAAAACGATGTGGTAGAAAGCAACGTGCGACTTGAAGGACATGATCGATTGTGGATTTTGCTATCCATCATTTTCCATAGTAATGAAAATGCTCTTGGCTCGACATAGTCTGTTCTATTCGTCCTGAACAAAATTTGTGCTGGGTTGTTTCTAAGTAATATAGTACACGATGGAGCTCGAGAGGACATAATTTTTTTTTTTTTTCAAGGGAAAGAATCTAGGGTTAGTGAAAACTAATAAATTAGGCCAACTTTGTCAGTCTATCCTTAATATAGAAATCTAATTCAATGAAAAGTCTATCAGAATTAATCGCTCATATTTGATTTCGATAGAAGAGGGAAATGCTTTCTCGAAGGAAATAATAAAAAAAGGGTATGTTGCTACTCTTTTGAACGAAAAAAGAATAGGAATTCCCGAAGTAATGTCTAAACCTAAGGATTTCACAAATCAAAGATAAAGGATTCCAGAACAAGTAAACACGATTTTCAATTGTCTCAACAACAGAATTGGATCAGAATAAGGAATAAAAAAAAGTCAATTCGTTCGAAATGAGACAAAGAAAAGAGTTTAGAGACGACTCAAAAAATTTTGAAGGATTTTGCCTTTGAAGTCTGTCAGGCAAAATTAGCCAACTTGAGTCATGAGTATAAATGAAATTTGTTTTTTCTGTAAGGAAATTAATGCAAGTCATAGTCTAATTTCTATTATTATACACAGAAATTCGAATCATTTTCTCGAGCCGTATGAGGAGAAAACCTCCTATACGTTTCTAGGGGGGGGCGTTGTTTATTTACATCTATCCCAATAAGCTGTCTATCGAATCGTTGCAATTGATGTTCGATCTCGAAGAGAAGGAAGAGATCTTCGAAAAGTAGGTTTTTATGATCCGATAAAGAATCAAACTTGTTTAAATGTTCCAGCTATTCTCTATTTCCTTGAAAAAGGTGCTCAACCTACAAGAACTGTTTATGATATTTTAAGAAAGGCGGATTTTTTTAAAGAAAAAGAAAGAACTTTGAGTTAATTGAATAACTAAATGAATAAAATAAGGTAGTAGAAAATCGCTAGTATCCCTCGTTGTCTAATTATTTAGACACTATTCTATTTACCTCTTTCTTAGTCCTTTTTGGATTTATGTCGTGCCAATCCAACATAAGCCTTTATTTTATTTACTTTTTCTATCTAATTGTTTTCTTACCATTGTATTTCCATTGACAAAGGTCTATTGAACAAATAGAATTTGTAGATAGATAGGTCTCTTTATCCTCACTCCATATTATATTTTTCTGTCTACACTTCGCTCAAATGATAAGGGTGTTCTGTTCCTCTTGCATCTATTTTCATAGAATATTTTTATTTCTTTAAAATAAAAAGTGCTAAAAAAAGGAGAATTTTGCCATCGTGATTGGGGTCCCTCTTTTTTCACCTTAGTGAAATTTAACCGGACCTGTTCGTTTTGTCATTTGCGTGTTGTGTTTTTAATGGTCGATAAACTCTTTCTTTTGATGTCGTGCTAGTTCAATGTTTTGATAAGACGTGGGGTGTAATTCTATTGATTTTTTAATTTCGATCGTATCTAAGATCCCTTTTTTATCTGGGTTGCTAACTCAATGGTAGAGTACTCGGCTTTTAAGTGCGACTATGATCTTTTACACATTTGGATGAAGCAACAAATTCGTCCAGACTCTTGGTAGAGTCTAGAAGACCACGACTGATCCTCAAGGGTAATGAATGGAAAAAATAGCATGTCGTAATAAAATCAATTTTTTTATATTTAAAATGGAATAAAAAAAAATTGCGATTTTCTGGGTCTACTGAATAAATGGATAGAGCCTGGCTCTAATTCTGGTAAAATAAAAAGCAACGAGCTTAACTTCTTAATTGGAATGATTCCCCGCTCTAATTAGACGTTAAAAATAGATTAGTGCCGGATGCGGGGAAAGGTTGGGTTTTCCTATGAGTGGACCCTTGATTTTTTCTTTTTTTTTTAGAAATCCTAATTATTCTTGATTATAGATTGAATAAGGGATGTTATGTTATGGATTGAATGTGTAAAAGAAGCGGTATATTGATAAAGAGACTGTATTCCAAAGTCAAAAGAGCGATTGGCCTGCAAAAATAAAAGATTTGTTCTGTTCTCTTTTGTAATTAGAACAAACATAAACTAATTGGATAGAAAAGGAGCGGAAAAAGATCTGTGGATTAGACTCCCCTTCTTGCCAGGGTTTGTATTAAAAAATGCAACACCCTGTTCTGACCATATTGCACTATGTATCATCATTCGATAAACCGAGAAATGCTTCTTCTCTCTGATTCAAGTAGAAATACAAATGGAAAAATTCGAGGGGTATTCAGAAAAACATAAATCTCGTCAACAATACTTCGTCTACCCACTTCTCTTTCAGGAGTATATTTATGCATTTGCCCATGATTATGGATTAAAAGGTTCCGAACCTGTGGAAATTGTTAGTTGTAATAACAAGAAATTTAGTTCATTACTTGTGAAACGTTTAATTATTCGAATGTATCAGCAGAATTTTTGGATTAACTCGGTTAATCATTCTAACCAAGATCGATTGTTGGATTACAAAAATTATTTTTATTCTGAGTTTTATTCTCAGATTCTATCTGAGGGGTTTGCGATCGTTGCAGAAATCCCATTCTCGCTACGAGAATTATCTTGTCCGAAAGAAAAAGAAATACCAAAGTTTCAGAATTTACGCTCTATTCATTCAATATTTCCCTTTTTAGAAGACAAATTTTTGCATTTGGATTATCTATCACATATAGAAATACCCTATCCTATCCATTTGGAAAGATTGGTTCAACTTCTTCAATACCGTATCCAGGATGTTCCATCCTTGCATTTATTGCGATTCTTTCTCAACTACTATTCGAATTGGAATAGTCTTATTGCTTCAATGAAATCAATTTTTCTTTTGAAAAAAGAAAATAAAAGACTATTTCGATTCCTATATAACTCTTATGTATCAGAATATGAATTTTTCTTGTTGTTTCTTCGTAAACAATCTTCTTTCTTACCATTAGCATCTTCTGGAACCTTTCTGGAACG